CATTTAGTATCTATTATTTGATTGACTAAGCCTTTATAATATGGGGATGGGTCAAGGGCCAAATGGTTTGGCAATTCCTCATGAGGGGATGACTCGAGAGAATTTTGAATCAGAGCTCTGGATTTTTGGTTATCCTTCGACGTAATAATATCTCGGGGTTTGCAGCGATAACTCGGTATATCTACTATACGACCATTCACTAAAATATGTCGATGATTCACTAATTGACGGGCTGCAGGAATAGTCGAAGCCATACCTAATCGAAAAAGGATGTTATCCAAACGCATTTCAAGTAATTGTAGTAAAACTTGACCTGTTGACCCCTTGGCTTTTCTGGCAATCCGAACGTATTGAATTAACTGTCGTTCTGTAAGACCATAATGAAAACGCAATTTTTGTTTTTCTTCTAGGCGAATACAATATTGAGATTTTTTCCCGGAACGCGATTGGTTTCTAAGATCACTTTCAGCCCTAGGCCTTTTATTAGTTAGTCCTGGTAAAGCCCCCAGGCGACGTATTTTTTTGAAACGAGGTCCTCGGTAACGCGACATAAAGACTCCTTAATTCTGATATTCTTATTGAGTATTTACTATGTACTATTTCTTTTTATTTACTTACTTAATTGAATTTACTTAATTGAATTTACTGAATTTCCTATTTAGCTTAGAATGAATTCTTATCTTTTATTTATTTCATTTTCAATTGAATTTGTTTATTGAATTCTTTTTTCCAGACTAAACCTAAACTGAACGAGATGATAAAGGAAACAAATTTTACTGAAGTAGTGTACTATAAAGAGAATGAAATGAATTGGATAAATACCCTTATATTATATATTTCTATTTTCTATTATCTATTTTTCTATTTAAAAAAAAAAGGAATCCTTTTCCTGATATAGTTGGAAGTTCCTATAACCTAAACTTAAGAAATTGACACTATTTCAATATTCTTTGATTTCAATTCAAAGGGACATTATCAATCATGTAAAAAAGGGAATCAAAAATGAAAAGCCAGCTATCGGAATCGAACCGATGACCATCGCATTACAAATGCGATGCTCTAACCCCTGAGCTAAGCGGGCCCCCATCACATAAATTTTATATGCACAGGAATTCAATATCAATAAACCTTGGGAATCTTGGTTATGAACTATATATTTTATATATTTCTTAATATTTCTGATTCTTAGCTATTCCTAAACTAGATGAATATAGAATTAGACTTTCAAAATGAGATTTTTATTCTAAAACATAATGATTCATATAGGATTTCGATTTCTTTATCAGAATTATAATCTTAATATTCTTATTATCTTAATAATTATTAGATAGGGATAGTAAATATTAACTTATATTTCATATTTTTTTAGCTAGTCAAATTTTATTTTTCATTTTTTCTGAATTCACCTGAGATTTGAAATCATTTTTTTACAGTTCTTTTTTTTTTAATTATTGAATTATATATATTGGATTTGAGTCTATATCTATATAATATAGATTTTTCATTCTAGATTGATTTCCAATTGTTTTGTTTACTGCGATGATGAGTTATAACTAATAAGACATTCCTGCGCTTTTATTCGTACTTTTCTTCGTAAAGGAGTTAAGACAAAAAAAAGAATCGACCGTTCGAGTATTTCAAATTGAGTGTAAAAATGACAGAAAGAGAGACATATATCTATATTTCTATATTATGGGGGTATATATTCATCTATATTGAATTGCGGATACAGAAAAGATAAAATCATTTTAGACCAAAAACGCATCTCCTTTTCCTAGAATCTCCTTTTCCTAGAATCTCCTTTTCCTATATTAGGTAAGAAAGCAAAGAGGAGAAAACGCTTTTTTGAGATAGGAATCAGTATCTAATGAATTGAATGGTTCGAGTATAAATGAAAGAAAGAAAAGAGGGAATGAGACATCACAACGAGATCTTCATCTCAAAACAAAAAGAAAGGGGGATATGGCGAAATCGGTAGACGCTACGGACTTAATTGGATTGAGCCTTGGTATGGAAACTTACTAAGTGATAACTTTCAAATTCAGAGAAACCCTGGAATTAAAAAAATGGGCAATCCTGAGCCAAATCCTGTTTTCCGAAAACAAACAAAAGTTCAGAAAAAAAGGATAGGTGCAGAGACTCAATGGAAGCTGTTCTAACAAATGGAGTTCACTGTATTGAAGAAAGAATTGAATAATCATTGAATTGATTAAATCATTCACTCCATAGTATAGTCTGATAGATCTTTTGACGAACTGATTAATCGGACGAGAATAAAGATAGAGTCCTGTTCTACATGTCAATACCGGCAACAATGAAATTTCTAGTAAGAGGAAAATCCGTCGACTTTAAAAATCGTGAGGGTTCAAGTCCCTCTATCCCCAAAAGCCTAGTGGACTCCCCAACTTTTTATCCCATCCTGTTTTTCATTCTCATTGGCGGTTCAAAATTCCTTATCTTTCTCATTCACTCTATTCTTTTACAAATGGATCTGAGCGGA